ATTATGTGGCATAGGGGTTACATCCCGTATGAAACTTAATATTACACCACTTCTACGAATAGCCCTTAATGCTGCATCTCGTCCGAGACCGGGGCCTTTTATCATGACTTCGGCTCGTTGCATACCTTGATCCACTACCGTCCGAATAGCATTTCCTGCTGCGGTTTGTGCCGCAAAGGGTGTCCCTCTTCTTGTACCCTTGAATCCACAAGTACCGGCGGAGGACCAAGAAATTACCCGGCCTCGTACATCTGTAACAGTCACAATGGTATTGTTGAAACTTGCTTGAACATGAATAACCCCTTTTGGTATTCTACGCGCACTCTTACGTAAACCAATACGCCCATTCCTACGTGAACCGATTCTGGGTGCGGGTTTTGCCATATTTTATCGTCTCATAAATATAAGTCAGAGGTATATGGATATATCCATTTCATGCCAAAACGGATCTTTTCCGCTTTTTTTTATTTGTATATTGGGTCCCTTAGGGAGTCTCTTTTATTTTATAAAGATTATCCTTGTCTTTGTTTATGTCTCGGGTTGGAACAAATTACTATAATTCGTCCCCGTCTACGGATCAGTCTACATTTTTCACAAATTTTACGAATGGAGGCCCTTATTTTCATATTTGTCATTCCTTAACTGAATTTCAAATTTACTTATTTGAAGAAAATTAGTTTCTGGAAATTTGAACCTTTCGAATTGTATCCCTCCGAAAGGAATATTGAAGTTGAAAAAAGAACCACCTAATCGTTTGAATCCTTGTTTCGGAGTCTAGAAACTATATGCCCTTTGGTTGAATCATAATGACTTCTTTCGATTTTTACTCTATCTTCCGTTGGTATACGTATAAAACTACGTTGAATCCTTCCTGAACCATAACCTAGAATCCGATCTTCATTATCTAAATGAATCCGAAGCATACCATTCGGAAGTGATTCAGGAATTAAACTTTCATGAATCCAGTTTTCTTTTTTCATTCGCGGTAAAACCTCCTTGAAGTATTAACTAATGTAAGAGGAGAGTGAGAATAGAAACCCGTTCTTTATCTTTTTTTTTTTTCACAAATAGTAAAGTTCCATATCTTAATTTGGATATAAGAAAGCTTACCATATATAACACAAAATTTCTCCGCCGATTCCTTCTAGTCGGGCCTCTCGGTCCGTCATTATACCCCGAGAGGTAGAAAGAATTACAATCCCCATCCCACCTAAAATTCTAGGAATTCGTTGATAACTAGAATAGATTCGTAGACCGGGTCGACTGATCCGTTTTAAATTTAAAACAGTTTTACATGGACCTTTCCTATTCCTTCTATGCCGTAGGGTTAAAACCAAAAAATATTTGTTGTTTTCCTGATGTTTCCTCACATTTTCAATAAAACCTTCTCTTAACAGTATTTTAACAAGGTTTTCGGTGATGTTAGTAGATGGTATTCGAACTGTTCCTTTTCTATTCATGTCAGCATTGCGTATAGAAGTTATTATATCAGCAATAGTGTCTTTACCCATGATAAATTAAAATTATTGTTACCCCCGAACTTTGATATAATCAACATGCTTTTTTCTTTCTATTTTATGAATTGTTAAAGATATATGCGTGAGACAAATTTACTAATTAATCTAGTTTACTCTATTCATATTTTATTCAAATGCTATAATAGCATTAGAGTCTCCGTTTTATTAGACTTATAATACTTCAGGTGCTAATGAAACTATTTTAGTGAAATTTAACTGTCTCAATTCCCGTGCGATCGCACCAAAAATTCTAGTTCCTTTGGGATTTCCTTCTTGATCAATAACAACCGCAGCATTGTCATCATATCGTAGTATCATACCGTTGTCACGTTTGAGTTCTTTACAAGTACGTACAATCACAGCTCTGATCACTTCGGATTTTTCTAGAGGTGTATTTGGTATTGCTTCCTTGATTACAGCAACAATAACGTCACCAATATGAGCATATCGTCGATTACTAGCTCCTATGATTCGAATACACATTAATTGTCGGGCCCCGCTGTTATCCGCTACATTTAAGTGGGTTTGAGGTTGAATCATATCATTTTTTTTTTATTTGCTCTTTCACTGCGAAGGGGCTAAGTAAAAAAAGAAATATTGTTTGTCCAAAACAAAAAAAAAAGAAACCTATAATTTTGTTTTTTTTTCATTCAAAAGATTTCTTTTCTTTGGTTATACATTCTTATCCCGAAATAATGAATTGCGTTCGTATAGGCATTTTGGATGCCGCTATTGAAATAGCCTTTCTGGCTACATTTTCTGCTACTCCACCCATTTCATAAAGTATTCTACCCGGTTTAACGATAGCTACCCAATATTCGGGAGATCCTTTACCGGAACCCATACGCGTTTCCGCGGGTCTTACTGTAACAGGTTTGTCTGGAAATATACGTACCCATATTTTTCCGCCGCGGCGTACGTTTCGTGTCATTGCTCGCCGCCCTGCTTCTATTTGTCTAGACGTGATCCACGCGGGTTCAAGTGCCTGAAGAGCATATCTACCAAAGCAAATACGATTACCTCGATAAGATATTCCTTTCATTCTTCCTCTATGTTGTTTACGGAACCTGGCTCTTTTGGGGTTATAGTTGATGGTTCTTTTTCAATTTCAATTCCATCTCTACTACAGAACCGGACATGAGAGTTTCTTCTCATCCAGCTCCTCGCGAATGAAAAATAACAATTATAACATGGTATACATGTATTTAATGAATAATATACTGAATCGTGGGAGTCTTTGAGATTTTATCTAATATCTAATCTATTACAAATTTGTATATCTTGTTTTGATAGTTTATATAAAAAAAACTAAACATGTATTCAATTTCTATTTATTTATAGTTATAGATAATTATTTTATAGATTAGTTAGAGATAATAGATAATAATAATAGAATTTCGTTTTATTATAACGAGTATTTATTTTGTTTTGTCTTTTTTATTATCATATTATATTGGATCTATCAAAATTTAGAAATCCAATAAAATAAAAACTTTCGCGGGCGAATATTTACTCTTTCCATATCTATTTCAGTTGTAGGGTTATCCTATGACATGGCCTCTCAGAATAAAAGTGGATTGGTCCCGGGTTCGTTTCGCCATCCTACCCAATGAATTATTAGGATTCGTTTTCAATAGAATCTTCTGCATCCACGGGTTCCGTCGTTCCCATCGCTTCGCGATTAATGGTTAGGCCTGAATTCTACAGCGGAGCTCCTAATGAAAATGAAATGTGTTATTGAGTCAATTTTCTCAGTCTTTGTGGACCCAGGGCTCTTGACTTTTTTTGTTCTATGAACAAATTCATCGAATTATAGATCAATCAAATTAGTATTGATGCTTTATTACGCTATCCTTTATAAGATCGCTCAGAGACCTTACATATTGGAATCATATAGCATTAGTATTCTTTTTCTCTCTTTCTCTCACCCTTCCATTTATCTGCATTCTTTTTGTTATTGCTTCACAACTTAAAATCAGATTGGTTTTTCTTTTTTTGCTTGTTTATGCAAACAAAAATTCAGTTGCTACAATGATATGATCAATATATCATATCGTGACTAGTTCTTTAGATCCAGATAATATGAAGCGGTGAGTTGGTTATTAGTTCGATAGTTATTAGTTCATACTATGGGCCAGTCCGTTTTTTTGACTACTAACCCTACAAAAACCAACGAGTCACACACTAAGCATAGCAATTATATCAATATAAAAAAATGAATTGAATTTTTATTCAACCTTATAGAATTGCCCATTTTTTTTTTTGATTTAACAGAAAAAGAATGAAAGAGTTTGTCATTTTTTGCTTTTTTATTTCCGATAGAACGTAAAGACAAGTCAAATAAAGGCTTAGGCTTCCTCGTCTACAAATATCCAAATTTTGATGCCTAATACCCCATAGATAGTTCCAACTGCATAGGAACAATAATCAATTTTAGCTCGAATGGTTTGTAGAGGAACTCTACCCTCTCTGATCCATTCGACACGCGCAATCTCTTTTCCGTCGATACGTCCTGCAATTTGTATTTGAATTCCTTTTGTACCTGCTTGTTCAGTTAATTCAATAGCCTTTTTCATTGCTTTTCGAAATGAAACCCTATTCTTTAATTGTCCGGCTATAAATTCGGCGAGAATATTAGGGTGTCCATAAGGGTTTGTAATTCTTGTAAGAGCAATGTTGAGTTTTCGGTTTACACAATTAATTTCTTTTTGTACATCTATCTGCAATTCTTCGATTCTTCGAGGCCCACCTTTACCTTCTAGTAATAATTTTGGGAATCCCATATAGATTATGACCTGAATCAAATCGATTCTTTTTTGAATCTTTATGCATGCAATTCCCTCAACACCAGAGGATATTTGAATATTTTTTTGTACATAATTCTTGATCCAATCTCGGATTTTTTGATCTTCTTGTAGCCCTTCGGAATAATTTTGTGGTTGTGCAAACCAAAGAGAATGATGACCTTGGGTTGCACCAAGTCTGAAACCAAGTGGATTTATTTTTTGTCCCATAATCTCCCAATACTATATATATCATGACACGTCATATCCGTGTACTTACTTATTTTTATTTCTCCATACGTTGCCTTTGAAGTATAATATGGCGTATTTGGCTCCTTTATACTTCCTTTTTTATACTTCCTTTACAGATATATCTTTTAATCCAATAGTTATATGAAAAACGGGTCTTTTTATCGGATAACTACGCCCTCGAGCTCTAGGTTTTCATTTTTTCACAGTAGTACCCCTTCACGACTTCCGCTTTGCTAATGATTAAACTTGCTTCGTTTAAACCGACATTGTGAATAGCATTTGTTGCTGCAGAATAAACCAATTTAAAAATTGGATAACCCACTCGATAAGGCATAAGTTCGAGTCTCATACGTCTATCTTCGTATAAACGTCCACAAATCTGATCAATTTCAATTACTCTTTCTGCTTTATTAGCAGACATACATATATGTTTACTTAAAGCGCATAT